AAAAAAATTATTTTAATAATGTAAATAAACACACTTTTTTGGCATAAAACCTGAACTCGAGACTTTCCTGTTTCCGGGGGGTTTTCAGGATGAATAACAGTCTACGAGTTTAGGGGGGTAGGGGGGTTTTACCCGCAAAAGCCGAGGGGGGCATATCTTAGATATATTAGGAGTAGGCACTAACTATTTATGCTCTTGATATCAGTTATGCAATTCTTAAAGTGAAATCTTATCACCATGAAAATTCAACACATTAAGCAAGAAAAATGTACACCCTTGTCAACTAACCTTAGCGCTGCACTGTGAAATGCCAGATGAAAGGAGGACAAAAAAAAATAACCATGTCCCTTAGAGTGAACGCTTGGCATGTGGGGTCACGGTTTTAAATGAACTCCACCAACAACTTATGCCAGGGTCAAGGGAAGTATGGGGAATAATATCAATTAATGGCCCTGAAATAGGAACCAAATGCCAGGAATAGTTCATTGTGTGAAACCCCCACAAATAATTGTCCCTCACTATCGTTAAACGATATTACTTTGCTTGACGAAGATGTCTTCCTTGTCTGTATCGGAATTTTGAATGAAGAGAAGGGGAGACTTGGTATAAATGGGTACCTAAAATTGGTGTTAGGTCTTAACTCGATGAGAGTAAGATAATTGGGTAATTTTTATTAGTGTGCAGTTTTGTAACTCTTAAATGAATGCAATCTGCAAACCTTGAAAGATTGCTGATGAATGAATGGTCAAAGTCTATGAATGTTGATTATACATATATGTCCTAATGCATTATTTATAATGGTTACTATATATATATGGTGTAAATACATATATGTACTATGCAAAGAATAGTTAAATTTAGAATGCTAGCTTTGGGAGCTAGGGGTGGGAGTTAAAATCTCCCTTCTTTGAGCAATAGGGAGGACTTTAACCTCCGGCGGCCGGTTTACAAGACCGGCGCTCTGGCGCTGAGCTACTAGTGCAGGTTATTCGTAGAAGTTTGTTTTCTAGCAATCCGGCTAGCGGAAATAGGGCGAGGAAAATGAAGAAATAGATGAAGGATGCGATTTGGCCAATGATGATGTAGGGGTCTTCTACTGGCATGCCTCCAATCCATGTTAGGATCATTACGTCTGCAACTAGTGCCCAGAAGATTAGCTGAGAAAGAGGGCGAAATGTCAGGCCTCGTTGCTTGGATGTGTGGAGGAGTGGGACGAGGAACAGGACAAGAATAGAAGCAAGGAGTGCAAGTACTCCTCCTAGTTTGTTAGGGATGGATCGAAGGATGGCATAAGCAAACAGGAAGTATCACTCAGGCTTGATGTGGGGTGGTGTGACTAGGGGGTTTGCTGGTGTGAAATTGTCTGGATCTCCTAAATAGTTCGGAGAAAATAATGCAAGTATTGTAAGTGCGAGCAGTATAATGGCAAAGCCTAGTAGGTCTTTATAGGAGAAATAGGGGTGGAAGGGGATTTTATCTGCATCTGAATTTAAGCCGGCGGGGTTGTTTGAGCCTGTCTCATGTAGGAAAAGAAGGTGAAGAATTGTAGCAGCAAGGACTACAAAGGGAAGGAGGAAGTGAAATGCGAAAAATCGTGTAAGAGTGGCATTGTCTACTGAGAAGCCCCCTCAAATTCATTGAACTAGGGTGCCTCCTACATAGGGAATTGCAGATAGGAGGTTAGTAATTACTGTTGCACCTCAGAAGGATATTTGACCTCAAGGCAGGACATATCCCACGAAGGCAGTTATTATAACTAGAAGAAGTAGAATAACTCCAATGTTTCAGGTTTCTTTATAAAGGTAGGAGCCGTAGTAAAGTCCTCGGCCTACGTGAAGGTAAATACAGATGAAGAAGAAGGAGGCGCCATTAGCGTGCAGGTTCCGGATTAGTCATCCGAAGTTTACATCTCGGCAGATGTGGGCAACAGACGAGAAGGCTGTTGCAATATCGGAGGTGTAGTGTATGGCGAGAAATAGGCCTGTTACAATTTGAACAATTAGGCAGAGCCCTAGAAGGGAGCCAAAGTTTCATCATGCAGAGATGTTTGAGGGGGCTGGTAGGTCGACAAGTGCGTCATTTGCAATTTTTAGGAGTGGGTGGGTTTTTCGTAGGCTGGTCATTAAAGTTCCTGTAGTTGATTAACAACGGTGGTTTTTCAAGCCATTGGTCCTGGTTAGAATCCTGGTAGGAATGATGACTTATGTTATGTGAATTTTTATGCTTGGTTTAGTCTTAGGGTTGGTGGTAGTGGCCTCTAACCCTTCTCCGTACTTTGGGGCATTAGGGTTGGTAGTTGTTTCAGGTATAGGTTGTGGGGTGCTGGTGGGACATGGTGCTCCTTTTCTTTCTTTAGTTTTGTTTCTAATTTATTTGGGGGGCATACTTGTTGTGTTTGCTTATTCAGCAGCGTTAGCTGCTGAGCCCTACCCTGAAGCATTAGGGAGTCGGGCAGTTGCTATGAATGCAGGGGGGTATTTGGTAGGTGTCGTTGTGGGGGCTAGTTTCTTTTGAGGTGGGTGAGTAGGGGGATTGTGGCTGACGGCTGATGAGCTGGTGGAGTTCTCTCTAGTTCGAGGGGATGTGGGGGGAGTAGCATTAATATACTCTAGTGGAGGGGCTGTACTGGTGTTAAGTGGGTGGGTTCTTTTCTTGACTCTGTTTGTTGTGTTGGAGATTTGTCGTGGGTCCAGCCGTGGGGCACTTCGGGCCGTTTAGGCAAGTATTAGGTAGAGGAGGGTAAGGGCCAGTGTTAGGAAAAATAGGGCTAAGAATGTTTTTACTATTCCTTGCTGGGCGTTGCTTGTTGTTGTTACTAGTGGGAGGTTTGCAGTTATTATGGCTTTTGGGCCTGTTTTTTCTAGTCAGGTTTGGTCAACTATTTGGGAGGCAATGAATTGTCCAAGGAAAAGGTTTATTTTTGGGGGGAGCCGATGGATGATTATGGGGAAAAAGCCTAGTATGTTGGAGAAGTGGTGAGGGGTGTGTTTAGGAGTAGGGGAGAACTGTTTGCTTGTTAGGGTTGCCAGTTCAAGGGCTAGGAGGAGGCCAATGATTGTCACTAGGAGGGCTGATAGTTTGAGAATGGGGGGCATAGTTATTACTGGGGTTTTCGGGAGGACAATGTTGGAAGTAATTAGTAGTCCTGCAATGATACTGCCTCAGGCAAGGCGTTTGATGGGGTTGATGACTGTTGGGTTATTCTCATTGATGGGGGATAGGGTGTTGAATCGAGGGTGTCCTATAGACACAAAGAAAACTACTCGTAAGCTGTAAATGGCCGTGAAAGAAGTGGCTAGGAGGGTTAGGGCTAGGGCTCAGGCATTTAAGTGGGAGACATTTAGGGCTTCAATAATTGCATCTTTTGAGAAAAAGCCGGCGAGGAAAGGGGTGCCTGTGAGAGCAAGACTGCCAATTGTCAGGCAGGAGGATGTGAATGGGGTTAGGTGGTGCATTCCTCCTATTTTTCGGATGTCCTGCTCGTCATTTAGGCTGTGAATGATTGACCCAGAGCAGAGGAATAGTATGGCTTTAAAGAATGCATGGGTGCAGATGTGAAGGAAGGCGAGTTGGGGCTGGTTTAGGCCGATTGTCACCATTATTAATCCAAGTTGGCTAGATGTAGAGAAAGCAACAATTTTTTTGATGTCATTTTGTGTTAAAGCGCAGGTTGCTGTAAATAAGGTTGTTAAGGCTCCGAGGCAGAGGCAGGTCGTGAGAATTATTGGGTAACTCTCTATTAGGGGGCTTATCCGGATTAATAAAAAGATCCCGGCTACAACTATGGTGCTTGAGTGCAGTAGGGCAGAGACCGGTGTAGGCCCCTCTATAGCTGAGGGTAGTCATGGATGAAGGCCAAATTGGGCGGATTTGCCTGTAGCAGCAATAATCAGCCCAAGAAGAGGGTAGGTTAGATCGAAACTTTGTGGGGTGGAAAAAATTTGTTGTATTTCTCATGAGTTGAGGTTTGTTGCTATTCATGCTATGGCAAAGATGAGGCCAATGTCTCCTACTCGGTTGTAAATAACTGCTTGTAAGGCAGCTGTGTTTGCATCAGCTCGGCCGTATCATCAGCCAATGAGAAGGAATGATATAATACCTACTCCTTCTCATCCAATAAAGATTTGAAATATGTTGTTGGCAGTGACGAGGATGATTATTGCTACTAAAAATGTCAGGAGGTACTTAAAAAATCGATTCATGAAAGGGTCGGCGTGCATGTATCATGAGGCGAATTCAAGGATTGATCAGGTTACATATAGTGCGACTGGTGTGAAAATGACTGAATAAAAGTCAAATTTTAGGCTAATATTGATGTCAAAGATTAGGGTGTTTATTCAGTTTCAGCTGGTAATCACTGTTTCGGCCCCTTCCGAGATAAACAGAAATAAGGGCAGAAGACTGACTAGGAAGGCCAGTTTTACTGCAGTTTTTACTTGAGTGAGGGCTCAAGTTTCATCTTTTGGGTTGGGTGAAAAGGTGGAGAGAAGGGGGTAAATAAGTAATGTGAAGATAACAAGTAAGCTTGTAGTTATTATTAGGGGGGTTGGGTGCATAGCTTTTACTTGGATTTGCACCAAGAGTTTTTGGTTCCTAAGACCAATGGATGAGCTGTTATCCTTTAAAAGCCTGGGTCGAGAGAGCTCCGGAATTCAACCGAGGGTACGAGGGTTAGCAGTCTTCGTTGCTGTGCAAGCCTCTCTCGGTGGACAAGGGGGTTTTAACCTCTGTCTTTAGAATCACAATCTAATATTTTCTTTAAACTATGCCTACAGTAAGCCCATCCTCAGATTAGTTCAGGCTTTGAGATAAGTAAGAGCAAGGGGAGAAGGTGGAGGGCTAGAAGTAGGTGTTCTCGGGTATGTGATGGGTCGAGGGCAATAATGTGTTGTGGTATTGGTCCTCGTTGTGTTATAAGGAATATGTAGAGTGAATACCCGGCGGTGATTAGGGTGCCTGCACCTGTAAGAGCAATTGTGGCTCAGGATCAGTTGAATAAAGATGTAATGATTATTAGCTCTCCTATTAGGTTGGGCAGGGGCGGGAGGGCCAGGTTTGCTAGGCTGGCAATAAATCACCAGGAGGTTATGAGGGGGAGGACTATTTGTAGGCCTCGGGCTAGTACTATTGTTCGGGTGTGGGTTCGTTCATAGTTTGTATTAGCTAAGCAGAATAGGGCAGAAGAAGTTAGGCCGTGGGTAATTATTAGGATAAGTGCCCCGGTTGTTCCTCATGGGGTTTGAATTAAGATACCCCCAGCTACGAGCCCTATGTGGCCTACTGATGAATAGGCAATGAGCGACTTTAGGTCTGTTTGTCGTAGGCAAATAGAGCCTGTCATAACAACTCCCCATAGGGCGAGGATAATGAATGGGTAGCTTAGTTCTTTAGTTATGGGTTCAAGAACTGTTATTATTCGGATTATTCCATATCCGCCTAGTTTTAGAAGGACGGCTGCAAGGACTATAGACCCAGCGATAGGGGCTTCAACGTGGGCTTTTGGCAGTCAGAGGTGTATGCCATAGAGGGGTATTTTGACGAGGAATGCTAGTAAGCAGCCTGCCCATCACAGCTTGTCGGCTGTGGAGAATATTGGGAAAGCAGGGGAGTAGTGCATGGTTAGGAGGGATAGGCTTCCTGTTGTATTTTGCAGAAGGAGAAGTGCAACAAGCAGGGGCAGGGAGCCTGCAAGAGTGTAAAATAAGAAATATGTGCCAGCATTTAAGCGTTCTGTCTGGTTTCCTCATCGGGTAATTAAGATGAGGGTTGGGACAAGGGTTGCTTCAAACATGACATAAAAGAGGATGATTTCAGTGGCTGAGAATGCTATAATTAGGAAAATTTGTAGGGAGGTGAGGATAGAGATGAATATCCGTTGTCGGTTGGCAGGTTCGTTTGCTGTATGATTTTGGCTGGCAAGGATTATTAGGGGCAATAGTCAGCAAGTGAGCACTAGTAAGGGGGTTGAGAGGGGGTCCAAGGCCATAAACTGGTTTATTGAGAGCCATCCGGTTTCAGCTGTATTGTTTAATCAGGTGAGGCTAACTAGGGCAATTAAAAGGCTGTGTGCGAGAGCTGTGGATCAAACTTGCTTTTTTGGGGAAAGTCAAATAGTGGGAACTAGCATGATTGTTGGTAGGAGCACTTTTAACATTGTAAGAGGTTAAGGTTTTGGAGTCGATCTGATCCGTGTGTCCGGGCAGTGGCTACTAGTAGTGCAAGGCCGGCACTTGCTTCACAGGCGGAGAAGGCCAGGAGAAATATAGGGGAGGCTGAAAAGTTAGTTGAATTAAGTTCTATCGTTCAAAGGGAAAGGGCAAGAAATAATGATAGTATTATTCCTTCTAGGCAGAGAAGGGCAGAAAGAAGGTGGGCTCGGTGGAATGCGAGGCCTGCTAGGCCTAGGAGGAAGGCTGTTGAGAAGGCAAAGTGTGTAGGGGTCATTAGGTAATTGTGGACTTTAACCACGATCTTTTGAGCCGAAATCAAATATTTTGATTAAAATAATTACCTATTCTGCTCATTCAAGGCCCCCTTGTAGCCATTCGTAGATTAGGCCTAAGGTAAGTAGGGCGAGTAGAAAAGCTGCTCAAAAGAATGTAATAAGGGGGTTGTGAAGTTGATCTCCCCAGGGAAGTGGCAGGAGAAGGGCAATTTCAAGGTCAAAGAGAAGAAATAGAATGGCCACTAGGAAGAATCGTATTGAGAAGGGGAGTCGAGCAGAGCCGAGGGGGTCAAAGCCACATTCATAGGGAGAAACTTTTTCTTGGTCGGGGGTAATTAGAGGGAGTCAGAAGGATACGATTGCCAGGACAGCTGAGAGGGCAGTAGCAATGAGAATTACGGTAGTGACTAGATTCATTATCTTTCCTTGGATTTTAACCAAGACCTGGTGATTGGAAGTCACTAATACTAGCTTTAGTACTAGAAAGATATGAGCCTCATCAGTAAATAGAGATATAAAGGAATAGTCAGACTACGTCTACAAAGTGTCAGTATCAGGCTGCTGCTTCAAAGCCAAAGTGGTGTTCAATTGTAAAATGGTAATTAACTTGGCGTAGGAGGCAGACTGCTAAGAAAGAAGTTCCAATGATTACATGAAGGCCGTGGAATCCTGTGGCAACAAAGAAAGTGGACCCATAAACTCCGTCTGCAATTGTAAAAGGGGCTTCATAGTATTCTATGGCCTGAAGGAATGTAAAGTAGCCCCCTAAAAGAATTGTTAGGGCAAGGCCTTGGATGGCTTGTTTTCGCTCACCTTCTATGATGCTATGATGAGCTCATGTCACTGTAACACCAGAGGCAAGAAGTACTGCTGTATTAAGGAGGGGCACTCCAAAGGGGTCTAAGGGGGTGATGCCAGTTGGGGGTCAGCATCCTCCAATCTCAGGTGTAGGGGCAAGGCTCGAGTGGAAGAAGGCTCAGAAAAAGCCTAGGAAAAAGAATACTTCTGATGTAATGAATAGGATCATCCCATATCGAAGTCCTTTTTGGACTGGTGGTGTGTGATGCCCCTGGTAGGTGCCTTCTCGGACGATATCTCGTCATCATTGATATATTGTTAGGAGTAAGAGGATAGTGCCTAGGCCAATAAGGATTATTGTGTTGTAGTGGAATCAAATGGCAAGGCCAGAAGTTATTAGAAGTGCAGCAACTGCTCCTGTCAGGGGTCATGGGCTGGGGTCTACTATGTGATATGCATGTGCTTGGTGGGCCATTAGACGTTTTCTTGTAAGTATAGGCTTATCAGGAGTACAAATACGTAGGCTTGAATTATGGCTACTGCCACTTCAAGAATTGTTAGTAATAGTAGAATGACTGCTGTTGAAATTGCTACCGCTGGTATTAGAGGAAGAAGGACAAATGCGGCTGTGGCAATAAGTTGCATTAGCAGGTGACCTGCTGTAAGGTTGGCAGTCAGCCGTACCCCCAGGGCGAGGGGTCGGATAAATAGACTGATTGTCTCGATAATAATTAGGACGGGGATAAGGGGGGCTGGGGTCCCTTCTGGGAGGAGGTGGCCAAGGGCAGCAGTGGGCTGGTTTCGAAGGCCAATTAGGACAGTGGCAAGTCAGAGTGGCACGGCAAGGCCTATGTTGAGAGAAAGTTGGGTTGTGGGAGTGAAGGTGTATGGGAGAAGGCCGAGCATGTTCAAAGAAATTAAGAATAATATGAGTGAGGTTAAGATAAGGGCCCAGTTGTGTCCTCCTGCATTAATTGGGGTTAGCAGCTGGGATGTAAATCGGTTGATGAACCAGCTTTGGAGGGTTAAGAAGCGGTTATTAAGTCATCGTGGGGCAGGGGAGGGGAAGAGGAGTCAGGGAAGGACGAATGCTAGTGCTATTAGAGGAATCCCCAGGTAGGTTGGGCTTATAAATTGGTCAAAGAAGCTTGTTATCATGGTCAGGTTCAAGAGGTTGTTTTTGGAGTTTGTGTACTTTGTGGGGTAGGTTCATTTGGGAAGGTATGATTAAGTGTTTTTGGGACCACGATTGTTAGGAAAACAAGTCATGAGAATACTAGGATTGCAAATCAGGGGGCGGGGTTTAGCTGGGGCATGTCGCTAGGGGTGGTTGGAAGGCACCAATCTTCAGCTTAAAAGGCTGACGCTGTCTGTCCGATTTAGCTTCTTAGCGAGGCGTCTTCGAGCATTAGGGTTGATCAGTCTTGGAAATATTTTAAAGGGACTGCTTCAACTACGATAGGTATAAAGCTGTGATTTGCACCACAGATCTCTGAGCATTGTCCATAGAACACTCCAGGGCGAGAGGCAATAAAAGCTGCTTGGTTTAGTCGTCCGGGCACAGCGTCTATTTTTACACCAAGGGAGGGGACTGCCCATGAGTGGAGGACATCTTCTGCAGTAACTAGTACACGAACAGGGGCCTCTGTTGGCACTACCATTCGATGGTCAACCTCCAGAAGGCGGAATTGGCCTGGGGCGAGGTCTTGTGTGGGGACTATGTAGGAGTCGAAGGCAATTTCTTGGTAGTCAGTGTACTCGTAACTTCAGTATCATTGGTGACCAATTGCTTTTACTGTCAGGTGGGGGTTATTAATCTCGTCTATAAGATAGAGGATCCGAAGTGAGGGCAGGGCGATAAGAATAAGAATGATGGCAGGAAGAATTGTTCAGATGATTTCAATTTCTTGGGAGTCTAGAATGTATATATTTGTTAGCTTTGTAGAAACTATGGCTACAATAATGTAAAGGACGAGGGTGCTGATGAGAAAAACAATTATTAGGGCATGGTCGTGGAAGTGGAGAAGTTCTTCTATTACGGGTGATGCTGCATCTTGGAAACCTAGTTGTGCGGGGTGGGCCATTAATAAGATACGTGGGGTTTGAACCCACGATTCTGCCCTGACAAAGCAGTGTGCTATCAACTATACTAGTATCTTATTAAGAAAGTGACAGAGTGGCTATGTGGCTGGCTTGAAACCAGTTTATGGGGGTTCAATTCCTCCCTTTCTCGTTAGTGGGCTTGTTGTACTTGGACAAAGGCAGGCTCTTCAAATGTGTGGTAGGGTGGGGGGCAGCCGTGGAGTCATTCAATGTTTGTGGCAGTTAGTTCTACTGAGGAGACAACTCGTTTGGCAGCAAATGCCTCTCAGATAATAAATAGGAATATGATTACAGCAGTTAAAGAAATTAAGGACCCTAAGGATGAGACAGTGTTTCATAGCGTGTAGGCATCAGGGTAGTCTGAGTATCGTCGGGGCATGCCTGCCAGGCCTAGGAAGTGTTGGGGGAAGAAGGTTAGGTTAACACCTACAAATATTACCCCGAAGTGGATTTTGGATCAAGTGCTGTGTAGGGTGTAGCCTGACAGAAGTGGGAATCAGTGAACAAACCCTGCTATAATGGCAAAGACAGCTCCTATGGATAGAACATAGTGGAAGTGGGCCACTACATAGTAGGTATCGTGGAGCATGATGTCCAGGGAAGAATTGGCTAAAACAATCCCAGTTAGTCCCCCTACAGTGAAGAGGAAAATAAAGCCTAGTGACCATAGAAGAGGGGTTTCTCATTTAATTGCCCCGCCATGGAGGGTGGCTAATCAGCTGAATACTTTTACACCAGTTGGGATGGCGATGATTATTGTGGCTGATGTAAAGTATGCTCGTGTGTCTACATCTATTCCAACTGTGAACATGTGGTGGGCTCAAACAATAAACCCTAGAAGTCCGATGGCCATTATGGCTCAAACTATGCCTATGTAGCCAAAGGGTTCTTTTTTACCAGCATAGTAGGCTACAATGTGGGAGATTATTCCAAACCCTGGAAGAATGAGAATATACACTTCCGGGTGCCCAAAGAATCAGAAGAGGTGTTGGTAAAGAATAGGGTCCCCTCCTCCTGCAGGGTCAAAGAAGGTTGTATTTAAGTTTCGGTCTGTTAAAAGTATTGTAATGCCAGCAGCAAGAACAGGGAGAGAGAGGAGCAGTAGGACGGCTGTAATGAGTACAGCTCAGACAAACAGGGGCGTCTGGTACTGTGAGATGGCAGGGGGTTTTATGTTAAGAATTGTAGTAATGAAGTTAATAGCCCCTAAAATAGAAGAAATACCGGCAAGATGTAGTGAAAAAATTGTTAGGTCAACAGAGGCCCCTGCATGTGCAAGATTGCCTGCAAGTGGGGGGTAGACAGTTCAGCCAGTCCCTGCCCCAGCTTCGACACCAGAAGAGGCAAGGAGAAGCAGGAATGAAGGTGGGAGGAGTCAGAAGCTTATATTGTTTATACGAGGAAATGCTATGTCTGGGGCCCCGATCATGAGGGGGACCAGTCAGTTTCCGAACCCACCAATCATGATGGGTATTACTATAAAGAAAATTATTACAAAGGCATGAGCTGTCACGATTACATTATAGATTTGGTCGTCCCCGAGTAGGGCGCCAGGTTGGCTGAGTTCGGCTCGAATCAGTAGGCTTAAAGCTGTTCCTACTATTCCAGCTCAGGCACCAAATACAAGATAAAGGGTACCAATGTCTTTATGGTTGGTAGAGAAGAATCAACGTGTGATTGCCACAGGTAAAATGGCTGAGTGTTTAAGCGGTGGATTGTAGCCCCATGCACAGAGGTTTGAGTCCTCTTTTTACCAAGCCTCGAGGTGTTTTACATATAAGATTGCAAATCTTGAGTAGCAGAATAATATCTGCCGGGGCTTTCCCCGCCTTTTAACTTGTTAGGCGGGGAAAGATAGGCGGATGCTCGCTGGTTTGGGCGCTTAGCTGTTAACTAAGAGTTTGTAGGATCGAGGCCTTCCCGCCTAGAAAGGCTTTAGCTTAATTAAAGTGTCTGTTTTGCATGCAGAGATGTGGGTTAGTGTCCTGCAAGTCTTATTCAGGGGCTGGGAGATTTTCACTCCCGCTTAAGGCTTTGAAGGCCTTTGGTCTGAGTACTATCCTAAGCCTCTTACAGATTTATAAGGGCTGTAATTGATGGGGCGAGGGGTAAAAGAAGGATGGCGCAGATGGTGGTTAGTGTTAGTGGGAGGGAGAGTTGAAGTGTCTGTAGCCGTCATGGGAGGGTTCCTGACAGGTTGTTGGGGGATATTGTTAGGGTTATTGCATAGGAAAGGCGGAGGTAAAAATATAGGCTTAGTAGTGCTGTCAGGGCTGCAATGGTGGCTGTTAGAGGGAGGTTTTGTTTGGTTAGCTCTTGAAGAATCATTCATTTTGGCATGAATCCTGTTATTGGGGGGAGTCCTCCTAGGGAGAGAAGAAGTAGGGGGGCAGTGGTTGTTAAGAGGGGGGCTTTTGCCCAGGATGAGGCTAGGGCATTGATATTGGTGGCATTATTAAATTTTAGTGTGAGGAATGCTGACGATGTTATAACAAGGTAGGTTATTAGGGCCAGAAGCGTAAGGGAGGGGGCAAATTGAAGGATAAGAAGTATTCATCCGAGATGTGCGATTGAAGAATAAGCTAGGATTTTTCGAAGTTGTGTTTGGTTTAGGCCGCCTCATCCTCCAATAAGTGTTGAGGCTAGTCCTAGGATAATAAGTAGTTCTTGGTTGGTTGATGGAATTTGAAGGAGGAGGATGAAGGGGGCGAGTTTTTGTCATGTGGAGAGAATGAGGCCTGTGGTGAGGTCGAGGCCTTGAAGAACTTCGGGGAGTCAAGTGTGGAGGGGTGCCAGGCCAATTTTTAGGGAGAGGGCGAGGATTGCCATTGTGGTAGGAATGGGGTGAGTTATAAATTGAATGTCTCACTGTCCTGTCAGTCAGGCATTAGTAATGCTTGCAAACAGTAGGGTGGCAGCAGCTGTGGCTTGTGTAAGGAAATATTTAGTAGCTGCTTCAATTGCACGTGGGTGGTGTTGTTGGGCTATAAGGGGGATGATGGCTAGTGTGTTGATTTCTAGACCTATTCATGCTAGTAGTCAGTGGGAGCTGGTTGCAGTAATACATGTTCCCAGTGCTAGCCCAAATAATAAAAGGGTAAGTGTGTAGGGGCTCATTAGCAAAGGAAGGGGTTTAACCAACATGTTTGGGGTATGGGCCCAAAAGCTTGTTTAGCTGACTTTACTAGGAAGTGGTGTAGTGGAAGCACTAAGAGTTTTGATCTCTTCAGGTAGGGTTCGAGTCCCTTCTTTCTAAGGAGCTGGGGGGACTTTAACCCTCATGGTTCACTCTATCAAAGTGGCCCTTTATTTCAGGCACAGCTCCTGTTAAAGTTGTGGTGGAAGTCCTGCAAAGGCAATTGGGAGGGCAAGGTGTCAGATAACCAAGGCCAGGGTGATTGGTAAGAAATTTTTTCAGATTAGGTGTATTAGCTGGTCGTATCGAAATCGGGGGTATGAGGCTCGAACTCATAGGAATAGTACGGATAAAAGGGCTGCTTTTGTTATTAAATTAATGGAGGTTAACTCTGGGAGGTGAGGGATGAAGGAGGCCCCTATGAACAGGACGGCAGATAGTGTGTTTATTAGAAGGATATTAGCATATTCTGCAAGAAAAAATAGTGCGAAAGGGCCGCCTGCATACTCAACATTGAAGCCTGAGACTAGCTCGGATTCTCCCTCTGTCAGGTCAAATGGGGCTCGGTTTGTCTCTGCTAAAGTTGAGATGTATCATATGGCTGCAAGGGGTCAAGCTGGGAGGAGAAGTCAAATGGCTTCTTGGGCGATGTTAAATGTTTGAAGGGTAAAGCCCCCCGTGAAAATAATAGTGCAGAGTAAGATTAGTCCAAGGCTGACTTCATAAGAGATGGTCTGGGCTACGGCTCGAAGTGCCCCAATGAGGGCATATTTGGAGTTTGAAGCCCATCCGGAGCCTAAAATTGAGTAGACTGCTAAGCTTGATAGGGCCAGAATAAATAGAATACCAAGGTTTAGATCTGTTACTGGGTGGGGGAGGGGTATTGGGGCCCATAAAATTATGGCGAGGGTGAGGGCTAGTATGGGGGCTAGAAGGAAGAGGATAGGGGATGATGTTGAGGGTCGTACTGGTTCCTTAATAAATAGTTTGACACCATCAGCGATTGGCTGTAGTAACCCGTAGGGGCCGACAACATTTGGGCCTTTTCGTAGTTGCATGTAGCCAAGTACTTTTCGTTCAAGGAGGGTTAGGAATGCAACAGCTAAGAGGACGGGCACAATGTATGCGAGTGGGTTAATAATGTGGGTAAAAATTGTTGATATCATAGTTAAGGAGAAGACTTGAACTTCTGTTAAAAGGGCTTAGGTCTTTTGCATTATCCGGGCTCTGCCACCTTAACTTGCCTTTTTCTCAGGCAGAGTTGTACCCCCCTTTACCTATTTTAGTTGACTTCATTAGGTAGGGGGGAGGCTTGCTTATAGCATGGGCCTCCTCTTTTTGGTCCTTTCGTACTAGAAAAGAGCATTCATAGATAGAAACTGACCTGGATTTCTCCGGTCTGAACTCAGATCACGTAGGACTTTAATCGTTGAACAAACGAACCCTTAATAGCGGCTGCACCATTAGGGTGTCCTGATCCAACATCGAGGTCGTAAACCCCCTTGTCGATATGGGCTCTAAAAGGGGATTGCGCTGTTATCCCTAGGGTAACTCGGTCCGTTGATCGGCTTTGCCGGATCTTGTAGGTCAGATGTTCTGTTAGTTAGAGTGGTAGCTCTAGCTTTAAGGAGTAAGAGCTCCTGTTCCTCGTGGGGGATTCTTGTTGCCCCGCGGTCGCCCCAACCAAAGACGGGGGCAGGATACCATTTTGTTAATTCTTTTAGTTTAGGTGTTTTTACAAGGTCTGCCCTGTGTCTTAAGCTCCATAGGGTCTTCTCGTCTTATGGATTTATCCTCGCTTCTGCACGGGGAGATCAATTTCATTGACTGGGGAAAGGAGACAGTTTAGCCCTCGTTATGCCATTCATACAGGTCTTCATTTAAAAGACAAGTGATTACGCTACCTTCGCACAGTCAAAATACTGCGGCCGTTGAACTATTAAGTCACAGGGCAGGCGGGACCTCTTATACATTAAAAGATGCAAGAGGCGATGTTTTTGGTAAACAGGCGAGGCCAGTGTTTGCCGAGTTCCTTCTTTTCCTTTTAGTCTTTCCTTAAACACACCTGTGTAGGGTTAACGCTTTGTTATGAGGGGTCTTCTTGTTTGTTGGAGGGTGTCTCATTACCCTCTTTTGTTGGGGGCGTTAATTTTCAGTGGGGGTTCGTTCTGATGTAAGCAGGTGTTGAGGGAGAGGGTCCGACCCTCTTATTACTCATGTTAGCAGTATCTTTTTCATGTTTGCATGAAAGGGCCTACTATTGTTTAGGGGCTTAAGAGTTTGTTGTTGAAATTATGGAGGGGCTAGTACTTGAGCTTTAACGCTTTCTTCTTGGGTGGCTGCTTTTAGGCCCACTAAAGTACATTGCCTTAGGACTTTTAATCTTTAGCCTTCTAAGAAAGTTGTGTCTTTTTTCAAGGGGGCTGTCCCCCCCTCGAATAACTCTTTAGGCTTCTTCATTGTCAGTTTTTGTGGTACGGTGGGGAGTGAAGAAGTACTAGAGGCTGAACTTCTATTCATTTTGTAGGCAACCAGCTATAACTAAGCTCGGTAGGTCTGTCACCTCTACTTGAAGATCTTCCCACTCTTTTGCAACAGAGACGGGTTTGCCCTTATAGGCTGTCTTGAAGTAGCTCGCTTAGTTTCGGGGGTTCAAACTAAAATTCATTTTGCCTGATTGTTCTAGCTAAGTCATGATGCAAAAGGTACGAGTATACATCTCTGCTTTTTTGCTCTTTACTGGGTTGTTTCATTTCTCTTTCAGCTTTCCCTTGCGGTACTTTTTCTATTGCGCCCATATTTCCTTTTCTGTCTCCCATACTAGGGGGGTAAAATGGTTTGTTTTAGGCTTATTGAGGGCTTTGGGGTTATTAATGTTGTTTGTTGCTTTTTGGGGAAGGGGCTAGCTGTTAGGAGCATATTTTCAGTGTAACCCGATTTGCACGGGTGCCTTCTCAGTGTAAGGGAGATGCTATTCTATTTTAGCTATACTCTGGTTTTTCCAAGTGCACCTTCCGGTACACTTACCATGTTACGACTTGCCTCCCCTTTGTATATGTCTTTGTTTATTTACTGGTATATTGTGTTTTGGGGAGAGTGACGGGCGGTGTGTGCGCGCTTCAGGGCCAGTTTCAGGGGAGCGCTCTATTCCCCCCTTACTGCTAAATCCTCCTTCAAATGCCTGGTTTCAAGGTATTGTTCGTGTTTACTGAGACAGTAAATGTAGCCCATTTCTTCCCCTCTCGTACGCTACACCTCGACCTGACGTTTTGGGGTTTTCCAATTTTGCTCACTATTTATCCTTCATAGGGTAAGCTGACGACGGCGGTATATAGGCGGGTTAAACAAGAAAGGGTGAGGTTGAACGGGGGTTATCGGTTCTAGAACAGGCTCCTCTAGGTGGGTCTAAAGCACCGCCAAGTCCTTTGGGTTTTAAGCTGGGGCTCGTAGTTCCCTGGCAAATAAGACGTGTAATTACTTACTTTTGTTTAGGGCTAGGCATAGTGGGGTATCTAATCCCAGTTTGTGTCCTAGCTTTCGTGGGGAAATATTATTTAAAGACACTTTCGTGAAAGAGCTTCCTTCCTTCGAGTGCGTATGACAGTTTTGAAGGTGTTTATCTTTAGTGAAATATTATATTAGCCACTTTTTACGCCGGTGTCTGTCAACTTGGGCCTCTCGTATAACCGCGGTGGCTGGCACGAGTTTTACCGGCCCTCTTGGTTTTAACTAAGTCAAGTTTTCACTTATTGCTTAATGTTTATTACTGCTGAATTCCCTTGGGGGTGTGGCTTAGCAAGGCATCATGGGCTAACTCGAGTTGTGCCTAATGTCTGCTCCTTTATTCCGGGGGCGGGAATATGTAGGGCATTTTCACAGGAATGCGGATACTTGCATGTATAAATTTAACCAAAGCTGACATTAAAGTCAGGACCAAGCTTTTGTGCTTACGAGGCTTTCTAGGGCCTATCTTAACATCTTCAGTGTTATGCTTTAGTTAAGCTACGTTGGC